TTTATCAGTGCTCAGGCATTAAATCAATATTGAATTGGATAAACAATTGGCCTCTTTTATAGAATTTTATAGAATATAATAAAAAAAGATAATGAAAAAAACTTCTTTATTTTCGGTAACATCCAAGCAAGAATGTAATAGAATATAAGGCCCCCGAGTGTCTTTGTGAAATACTCAGGAGGCCTTAATTAAGTATTAGAAGTATTAGATCAAACGGTAGATAGGGATATATGATGTATAGTGATCCATCTTGATTGTATATATATATATATATATATATATATATATATATTGATATGCTTTTTGGGAATAAAAGAAACAATAGGTATTACTATTCGTGCATGTTCCATTAATAGCATTCCCTTGATAATTACGAGATAATTACAAGAAAGTAACTGCGTATCTTGCTTGTACTTAATGCTTCCCAATTCTACCAGAAATAATATATGAACTTGTTATGGGTGGGGTTTATTGGATTGGTTCATCAATAGCCCTCGTTCAGAATCCCTTTTTGACTCTGTGCCATTGATTACATTATTATTAGTGATCAATAATGGAAGAGTTTCTTCATATTCAGAGAGATAGGGGACATAATTCACATGGATATAGTAAGTCTTGCTTGGGCTGCTTTAATGGTAGTCTTTACATTTTCCCTTTCACTCGTAGTATGGGGAAGAAGTGGACTCTAGGATCATTACTAATTTAATTGAGTTGAGTAAGCAAACTGTATTAATAGTTTCACAGATCGTTCTGTTCTGCAAAGCGTTTTTAAAGAAAAATATCTTCATTTCAAAATTCTACGAGAATCCAGTACGAGAATCCAGTTAGTTAAAGTAATGTAATAGATGAAGAATAACCTTTCAATCAAACAAATATTTCAATGATTCCCCTGTTCGTATTTTGAAAGTAAAAGAAATACACATGATATGAAATTTTTTCCAACCGAATTAGCCCTAAATATTCTATTTCGATGAACTAGCTTTTAACAGAATTATATATGGATATTACAATGAGGAGCAACCAACCCCCTTTTTTATTTGTTTCTCGCTTTACTGTTCAAAGAGGAAGTCCATCTGTTATTATGTAGATATGTACTTTATACCGGGGGAAACATCGATATAGTGTTTGTCCAACGAAGTACTACACATAATAAGATCTTGCGCTGGGCAATTCACATATTGTGCATTTACCTTTGCTTTAGACTCCTATAAATATAAATATTATTTATGTTTTATCGACTCGCTTAATATCATGGTTCACGCGTTAGAAATAGGCGGTATCTACTACTCTTTTTACAAATATGAATTTTACAAATATGAAGAATTTCCCGTGGAATTCCTTGGAATCACCTGTCAACGGCTAAATAAATTACCCCTTGTCGGAATGCTAAAAAAAAAGATGACTAGGTTTCTTTTATATAATCTATTCTACGCCCATACCATATCTTCTTCCATTGATTGTTTCGGCGGATCCCGGGATCCATATTCCAAATAAAAAAAAAAAAAATAAAGAAAATATAAAATAATAGTAAAATCAGTAATTAGAACCGTAAGACATAAGAGTCAAAGTGGGCATTTAATTATATCGTATTGATAGAAATCGGTACAAATCAAATGGATGTATCAAAGAACTCGAATTGTATTACTGTTTATATGTATATTACACACATGTGTAATATATGTACATATATCAATATATATATCCATATTAAATTAAGCCTATATATCTTTGTTTTGTCCAACTTTCTAGTTTTATATAATAATCGATAGTGTGGTAGAAAGTTTCCTATATTTCTTTCTACCATACTATCAGATCTTATATGCTGCTGATTTTAATCCGCTCATTTCATTTAAGACGTGGAATTTGAACCCCTTTTATTTCTTCCAGTATTGATAAGAACTTAAAAGTAAATCAAGCTTGGCTCAAATTAATCATTTTGACTGACCGTTTTTACGTAAATGATAAGTAAAAAAGCAGTAGGGACTAGAATGAACAGTGCAGTAGCAATAAATGCGAGAATATTTACTTCCATAATTTCATCTTTTACTTCATAATAACTCGGGATCTAATCCCCATAGAGATTCTAAATCTTTTTCCTATAAATTCAATGGGAGGAATACATCCTGATGATATTGAATCGGATCAATATCATGAATAACAATATCTGAGCTATCAAATCTATTCATCGTCGAGAATGGAATAGTATAACATAGGAAGATCTTTTATCCATACGGAATAAAAACGTAATAAAAAATTTCATTCCTGATCCAATCAAGAATCCCGTTGAATTTATTATTATTTATATTTAATTTATCCATTCGTTATTTTTTATAACCTAATAGAATCATATAATCATATAATGAGGTATCATCTCATCTGACCCATCCCATCTTCCACTTCCATTGGTCATAAACCCAACCCAAATAGTAGAAGTTAAATGGAAAAGAAGAAAAGATCTAATATTTCGACAAATTCACTATTTTTTCGTTTGTTCTTTCTTCGATAGGACCTTCCACTTAAATGGGAATAAAAAAATATTATAAATTCCCTCACTAAGAGAAGAGGGGTGGATCTTTTCTTTGTTTGATCTTTCTTTTATTAAAATACTCCTTTCTTTCCTTGGATTGGTACTGGGACACATATATCAAAAATGAAGTGCAAAATTTGAATGATATAAATAGATTGTTTCCAATTAATAATTTAGGTTATAAAAAATAGGAGTTAGAAAAAAAAGGGGGGGTAGCTTTTTTAATCTGAAAGGTATTTTATCGAGGTAACTATGTTCAAATTAAGTTAATTTTGTATCGTCCAATAAACGAATAAAATTTTGTGTATGTACTCTGGTGAAAACATATATATGGGTATTCGATTTCCTTCCACGGATCGGGAGCAATCGAAAAACCAGACAGGCATCTCTTGGAATCCAAACAAAATAGGGTGCTACCAACAATTGTAGCAATACACATATGTCTATCCCACACCAATCGGTACTAATTGAAGTAATTGAAATTTCTCAATAAGAAATTCGAAACGGAAAAAAAAAGAAATTAGTACCCCCTACGGAAATTAGATCCCACTCCCCAACCCTTGACAGAAAATAAAGAGATGAATTGATGGAGTCATCGGGTACTAGGTCGGGACTGACGGGGCTCGAACCCGCAGCTTCCGCCTTGACAGGGCGGTGCTCTGACCGATTGAACTACAATCCCAGAGAAATAAGGTATACTGCATACATATTCTTAATGATTTGATTAAAACGATTTCTATTTTATTTTAAATCGTCGTATTGTAACAGAGAAAGGGGCGATATATTTAATATCCATACCACATGGATATGGACTTTAGTGAGAACGACAGGGATTACCAGTAATCCTATTGTCAAATCGTGTTAAATCGTAAGAAATCCTTCAATGAAAAAATATTTTTATTCTTTATCTTTAATCCTTTCGCTATATTATATTTCATGATATGAATCTAGATCATTAAAAAATTAAGAATATACGGGAACAATTTATTCATAATATATATAATATATATAGGCTTGATAGGATATAAAATGTATTCTTTTCTTTATTCCCCAGGCGTTTCCAGAGGACAAATTTTTTATAGAATCTCATGATGGATCGGCGAATTCTTGGGCCGAGCTGGATTTGAACCAGCGTAGACATATTGCCAACGAATTTACAGTCCGTCCCCATTAACCACTCGGGCATCGACCCAGGAAGAATCAATTCTAGACTTATTGATAATACATGATCAACCTCCTTTCGTAGTACCCTACCCCCAGGGGAAGTCGAATCCCCGCTGCCTCCTTGAAAGAGAGATGTCCTGAACCACTAGACGATGGGGGCATATCCGCCCGATCGACATCATACTATACTCATAGTATGAATAGTTTTTTGTAATTGTCAATATAATGTAATGGTGTAACTAAATCCGAATAAGTTTTCCATCTTTGGCGATTCCAATAGAATTTTTTTCTTCTTCATTCATGGTTATGGTTCACGAACCATTCTATATTTCTATATTTCTATAATAGAAATAGATTATATATCATTAGAAATATGATATATCCATATCATTATAATGTATAAACATTCTATAATAGAAATAGAAAATAATAAACGTTACTTCTCTATTCTATATGATCTATATGAAATGAAGTAATGTTATAATTAATGAAGTATAGGATCCCCCCGGCGATTTGTCCGACAGAAAAAGGTTAAACCCCATTCTTCAATTCAACTTTCACCCACCGATTCACTCATTGTTAAGATGAGATATGCCTATCTCAGGGCTCGGAAATTAGGAAACAATAGAAAGTTTCTTTTTTTTGTTATAAGACCTTGATTCCAGGTACGAGTTGGGTCTTTTCATTACATGATTTGATCACATATCAAATATCTTGGATTTATGTTAAATTGTGTATCAATCGAGCGAATCTCGTTGTGATAGGGGTCTATAAAAATAAAAAAGAAATTAGGGTTTAGCCTAGACTGCCTAAAAAAATTCTTATTCCAAAATTAGACACCATGGGTCTACTGCATGCACCTATGTATATAATAGATGTACGTATATTATGTATACGTCTTCACATTGGCTAATTCAGGAATGGAATAAAATAGGCCCTTTTAACTCAGCGGTAGAGTAACGCCATGGTAAGGCGTAAGTCATCGGTTCAAATCCGATAAGGGGCTTTTTCCACAAAACTCCAGTTTGAGTCTTCATTTTTTAGTGGATAATAGAGATATTGTTGATATTTTTAATAAAAAAATAATCATACGCATAATATAAATATAATAAATAGTCTTTATTATAATAATTATAATGAGTTAGTTATTATTATAACATAATGAGTTATAGTATAGCCATTATATTATAATTAGAAATATAAAATAAAGTTTAACATTTGTTCATTATAATGATAAGCCACCCCACTTATTGGGAGGACGACTATGTCACTCACTACAGGTTATACTCCTACTCAGGTTTCATTATTC